AACCTACGACATCGGGTTTTGGAGACCCGCGTTCTACCGAACTGAACTAAGAGCGCTTTCTTATCAGAATTTTTTTGAACCCCAATACACCTTGCATGTATATATATAATATAGCGTTTCTAAACTAAAAATGAAAGAAAGATTATGTATGTCCAATTTAATTGATCTCAATTTATTCCTCCTTACTGCTCATAGGAGAACTAAAGTAAAAGTATAGGTAGGGATGACAGGATTTGAACCCGTGACATTTTGTACCCAAAACAAACGCGCTACCAAGCTGCGCTACATCCCTTTCAATTGGTCTACAGTTTCATTGTAGAGAATCCCTGTCTTCTTTTCCATAGTGTTATTTCTTCCATTGATATACATAATTTTTATTGTCATTTCTTCTTTTTTTGGGGGGGCTCATGTCATATTCATATAACATATTGTATAACATATAATAAAATAATAAAAGACTTATCTATACCCATATGAGACGTTAAAAACAAAAAGAAGGAGGATTTACAATGCGAGATCTAAAAACATATCTTTCCGTGGCACCAGTACTAAGTACTCTATGGTTCGGATCTTTAGCAGGTTTATTAATAGAGATCAATCGTTTATTCCCCGATGCGTTGACATTCCCCTTTTTTTAATTTTAGTTATTGATACGGGAAGGGGATTAGAGATACAATCAAATCAAATAGCTTTAACTAATTAATTGCTATTAAAAAAAAAAAAGACTAAATCTCAGCGAAAATCCCGGCTTAAATTTATATTCTAATAGAGTGAGAACGGGGATGGAAATGTGCTCCTAGGTCAACAGTATCATAAAAAATAGTTAATAAATAAGATACTGTACTGCAATTAGAAATATAGTTTGAAATAATTGTATTCCTTATTATTTATTATTTTTTGACTATTACTCTAGTGATTGCAACGAAATCTTTCATAATTCGATTTAGAGTTAGCAACTTCTATTTTTTCTTTGTTCCTTTCTTATTCGCTTCAGATTGAAAAAATGGAAGAGTTGAGCGAATCAAAAACCAAAGGGGGTTCATGGCCAAGAGTAAAGATGTCCGAGTAACGGTTATTTTGGAATGTACCAGTTGTGTCCGAAACGGGGTTAATAAAGAATCAACGGGCATTTCCAGATATATTTCCCAAAAGAATCGACACAATACGCCGAGTCGATTGGAATTGAAAAAATTCTGTCCCTATTGTTACAAACATACGGTTCATGGGGAGATAAAGAAATAGATCGAATGCAGGTCTGTTTGTCACTCTTCCAAGGAACATCAAAAATGACATATTATATATATAATATATATTTTAATATAACTAAAGTAAATCCTAATTTCTATTTCCGTATTTCTTCTATTTCAGTCGGATCTAAAAAAAAAAGAATTAGAACTCAGAAATAGGATTTTCAGGGATAAGGAACAAACAAACCATGGATAAATCCAAGCGACCCTTTCTTAAATCCAAACGATCTTCTCGTAGGCGTTTGCCCCCGATCCAATCGGGGGATCGAATTGATTATAGAAATATGAGTTTAATTAGTCGGTTTATTAGTGAACAAGGAAAAATTTTATCTAGACGCGTGAATAGATTGACCTTGAAACAACAACGATTAATTACTATTGCTATAAAACAAGCGCGCATTTTATCTTTGTTACCTTTTCTTAATAACGAGAAACAGTTTGAAAGAACCGAGTCGACCGCTAGAACTACTAGTTTTAGAACCAGAAATAAATAGGCTTACTCTTCAATCAAATCAAAATTCCAATATGCTATGAACTCAAACCCAGATGGATATTTTGTTCTAAAAATAATCAAATCTAAATTTAATTTTCGTGTTGTAATAAAAAAAAAAGAATCAAAGAATCGGGGAAGAATCAAAGTTTTTTTGTTTGAGCGCGTTAACTCATTTTGACGACTTTATCATCTTATCAATTTTTTCTTATACTAATTTATACTCTATCTTCCCGGAGTTCATTCTCCGGGGAATGTCATTTAAGTTTTTCGGTAAATTCCTTACAATCCTTTTCCTCTATGATCTCATTAGAAATCATATAAAGACAATTCCTATTTAATATAGCTATTTGTGCAAGTATTTTACGATTAAGAAGCAATTTACTCTTGTACAGATCATTTATAAATCGACTATAACTATAGGATACTTTATTTTCGCGAATTACTGCATTTATCCGAGTGATCCACAAACGACGAAAATTCCTCTTTTGCCTATCTCTATCCCGATGAGCAGAAACCAAAGCTCTTATTTTCTGTTGAGTAATAGTTCGAGTAAGTCTTGAATGAGCCCCCCCAAAGCTTGATGCAAATAAACGGATTTTTGTTCGACGTTTACGAGCTACATATCCTCGTCTAATTCTGGTCATTGAATAAATGAAACTTTGATGAATAACTAATTGATTTCCGTTCTTTTAGTTATTATTTTCCCCTTTACTGGTCGATTAATAACAAAACAGATTCTTCCAATGTATAAAATAAAAATTCCAATGGCTTTGGCTACTATAACCTCCCCGACCACTATATATATTTTTCATTGTAAACATAAAAATCAAATTTAAATGGATAAAGAAATAGTGGTTCCATCGTTTCTATGGTTACTTCTTAAACGGTGAGGTCCTTTCTATACACCGGAACCCCTTCCTGCATTTAATCAATATTCTTGGTAACTTGTACAGTTCACATCCTTTGGCTCTACCCATGAATTATATTATTTAGTAATAGGTCTTTCACAATGAGATCTAACCCATACAGTAACGGTATTTAATTATGAAAGTTAGCTAGGTAGCTGACCCTGTTAGTCCGTTTTTGCAAGAGTGGGAACATTATTTTTCTGCTTATATATTTCCCCCGCTTAATGGATAACCATTTCTTACCAAAGGGGAATTGCTTCTCATCTTAAATTCAGGTGATTGGATTTGCACCAATGGAAACCATAAATTGAATACACAGGGAGATAATGGATCTTTTTGATTTGTAGATAGTGGGTGGAATTCTTCCATTGTACCCTATCCTATTCATATTCTATTTCTATCCTATTCACTGGTCTTGATTGATCACTGATACTGGAAACATACAGTTTGTCTTTTTTTGTGTCCCAGTCCTAGCTCATGATCTAAACGTGTCGCACATACACCCTAGTACATGTTCCTCGGCGCTGAGGACATCCCCGAAGAGCGGGGGATTTCGTGACATTTCTTATTGGCTGTCGTGTGTTTCTAATAAGTTGCTTAATGGTTGGCATGCTGTATCGTATACATAATAGGCTGGTTGAGATCGATCCTAACCGGATGATTATGAATCGCTTTTTTTTTAATCTATTTAATAGAATATTAAAATATTAAACCCGGATAAGAATATAAAGAAAATCGCAACACAACAATAGTAGGGATTTCAGCGAAATCCTTCATTCAACCGCTACAAGATCAACAATTCCATGAGCTTGGGCTTCTGTTGCTGACATAAAAACATCTCTTTCCAGATCTTCGGATACAACCCATAAGGGTTTGCCCGTTCTTTGTACATAAACCCTTGTGATGGTTTCACGCAGTTTCAGTAGTTCTTCCGCTTCCAAGATAAATTCTCCCGTTTGTGCCTCAGAAAAAGAGGCTGCGGGTTGGTGAATCATTACCCTGATGATAAATAAATGGTTTCTCTATCTTGCAGGATGATGAGGTGCAAAAAAAAAAAAAAGAATTGAAGAACCGTACGGGCATTTTTTGTGCAGTGCATACGGCTCTCTAATGGAATTTACTTTCACCTTACAGCCAATAAAGAGAAAATCTAGGATCTATCAGACGCAGATCGGTAAATGATCCAATTACCACCCTTCCTTTCGGGGGAGTTAAAAAATACTATGATGGTTCCGTTGCTTTATATATTTATTTCGTCTGTGATTCAGCAATCCCAAAGTTTTTTTGAGCTAAGGCAAAAAATGAATCTGTTCTATAAAAAATAAATATTGTTAAAACCCTTCCGGTGTGAAAACAAAAAAAAGTTTGTGACGCTTAAATGGACTACCCGAAGATAAAATCGGAATATCTTATTATCTCATACTACTCTTTCGATACATAATTTAATGTAAAAAAAAAAGAGAGTTTTATCATATCAAATTTGAAGTGCCATGCTATTATTACTTAATATTCCTGCTAAGGCATAGTATTTTTTTCTTTCAAATAAAAAACTCAATGGCGCCAAGCGTGAGGGAATGCTAGACGTTTGGTAATTTCTCCTCCGACCAGGATAAAGGATCCCATTGAAGCGGCCAATCCCATGCATATTGTATGTACATCTGGTCTTACAAATTGCATAGTATCGTAAATAGCTACTCCGGGTATTACCCATCCTCCGGGAGAATTTATAAACAAATAGAGATCTTTGGTATCATCCTCTATACTGAGATATACCATAAGACCAATAAGTTGATTTGAGATCTCACTATCAACCTCTTGGCCTAAAAAAAGCAATCTTTCTCGATAAAGTCGGTTGATTAGGATAAAAAACTATCCCTTAGGAACCGTACATGCACCTTTTGAGGCATACGGTTCAAAAAATAGCGGAAAAAAGATCAATGTATAAGATTCCAGCCCCCTTTTTTTTTCATAAAATAAGTTTTTGCTCGTTTTCCTATAACCTATAATACGAAATTCATTACACTTCTCATTGATATATTGTTTCATCGAGATCCAATCCAAATTACGATGTAATTTTCTTGTTCCTGAAGGGGTCCCTTCCATTTTTTTAGGTTTATGCTCTACTCCAGGTAAAGATTTCCGCGATTTCGATTTGCACATATAGGATAAATGCTCCCAATACCACTTCTTTTTTTAATTCATTTGATGCCTTTCTTCCGTCAAATATTTGAGGTATTCAGCATATTATTCTATTCGATTAATTAACACTTTGAGATCACTCCTCTTTCTAATTTAATAATAAAATCGTTTATGATACAAGTAGTACGCCGATCTATTACTAATTGGGTTTTTTCTAAACGGAGCCTGGATACTTCATTTTCTTGGTCCAACCAAGCCAACCATAAATAAGTTTTATTGAGATGGTAATATTAATCTGGATCCCCTCAAAACGGATCTAATTGCACCTCACGCGCCAATTTTAAAATAAATTGATTGGGTGAAACAAGGGATATCTCAATCGAGGGAGAGAACGGGGAAATCCCATATGACCCAATATATCTGACAAGCCGCACTATACGTCAACCCAAGATGCATCTTCCTCTCCAGGACTTCGAAAAGGTACTTTTGGAACACCAATAGGCATAAAAAAAAAATGAAGTACTATATTTCACTTTGATGTGGAAACGTAATAATGGGTTTAATTGTCTTCATAAAAATTGGCCGTTATTCATTTTAGCCATGGTCAGAAAGGAAGACAGAATTAATAAAGTAACTAAAATTATTCCAAATAGGTCTTTCGAATGATGACTAAGTATGGATGGATTCACTCATAGAAAATGGGCTCAACCCACCATTGCGTATTGGGGCTTATCGGGTATAGAATAGATCTGCTTCTCTTTGTTCCTACGAACAGAATTGTTTGATTATTGCCAGCAGAAGAGAACAAATATTATCTCCTGCTCGGAGAGAATCCACTGAAGGGGGGAGGTCCATAGTATCGTTTTAAAAATGCAATAAAGTTACATAGTCTTTATCTTTCTTTGATAAAAAGGGGTATTTCCATGGGTTTGCCTTGGTATCGTGTTCATACTGTTGTATTGAATGATCCCGGTCGGTTGATTGCTGTCCATATAATGCATACAGCTCTGGTTGCTGGTTGGGCCGGTTCAATGGCTCTATATGAATTAGCCGTTTTTGATCCTTCTGATCCCGTTCTTGATCCAATGTGGAGACAAGGTATGTTCGTTATACCCTTCATGACTCGTTTAGGAATAACTAATTCATGGGGTGGTTGGAGTATCACAGGGGGGGCTGTAACGAATTCAGGCATTTGGAGTTACGAAGGTGTGGCCGGAGCGCATATTGTGTTTTCTGGCTTGTGCTTCTTAGCAGCTATTTGGCATTGGGTGTATTGGGATCTAGCAATATTTACTGATGAACGTACAGGAAAACCGTCTTTGGATTTGCCCAAGATTTTTGGAATTCATTTATTTCTTTCAGGGGTGGCTTGTTTTGGTTTTGGCGTATTTCATGTAACAGGTTTGTATGGCCCTGGAATATGGGTGTCCGATCCTTATGGACTAACTGGAAAAGTACAATCTGTAAATCCAGCGTGGGGTGTGGAAGGTTTTGATCCGTTTGTTTCGGGCGGAATAGCCTCTCATCATATTGCAGCGGGTACATTGGGCATATTAGCGGGCCTATTTCATCTTAGTGTTCGTCCGCCTCAACGTCTATACAAAGGATTACGTATGGGCAATATTGAAACCGTCCTTTCCAGTAGTATCGCTGCTGTCTTTTTTGCTGCTTTTGTAGTTGCTGGAACTATGTGGTATGGTTCAGCAACTACCCCCATCGAATTATTTGGTCCCACTCGTTATCAATGGGATCAGGGATACTTCCAGCAAGAAATATATAGAAGAGTTAGTGCTGGACTCGCTGAAAATCAAAGTTTCTCAGAAGCTTGGTCTAAAATTCCGGAAAAACTTGCTTTTTATGATTACATTGGGAATAATCCGGCAAAGGGGGGGTTATTCAGAGCGGGCTCAATGGACAACGGGGATGGAATAGCTGTTGGATGGTTAGGACACCCCATCTTTAGAGATAAAGAAGGGCGTGAACTTTTTGTACGTCGTATGCCTACCTTTTTCGAAACATTTCCAGTTGTTTTGGTAGATGGAGACGGAATTGTTAGAGCTGATGTTCCTTTTAGAAGGGCAGAATCAAAGTATAGTGTTGAACAAGTAGGTGTAACTGTTGAGTTCTACGGCGGCGAACTTAACGGAGTTAGTTATAGTGATCCTGCTATTGTTAAAAAATATGCTAGACGCGCTCAATTGGGTGAAATTTTTGAATTAGATCGTGCTACTTTGAAATCTGATGGTGTGTTTCGTAGCAGTCCGAGGGGTTGGTTTACTTTTGGACATGCTTCGTTTGCTTTGCTCTTTTTCTTCGGACACATTTGGCATGGTGCTCGAACCTTATTCAGAGATGTTTTTGCTGGTATTGACCCAGATTTGGATGCTCAAGTAGAATTTGGCGCATTCCAAAAACTTGGAGATCCAACTACAAAAAGACAAGTAGTCTGATATAATATAACATTGTTATCGCATCTTTCGAATCGACTTTTTTTTCTTTGACTTTTGCTCTTTCTTTAGGTAGGAGATGATCCAAAATAAACAGGTATGGAAGCTATAATTGTAAACCACGATCGAATCTATGGAAGCATTGGTTTATACATTCCTTTTAGTCTCGACTCTAGGGATCATTTTTTTCGCTATCTTTTTTCGAGAACCCCCTAAAGTTCCAACGAAAAAGGTGAAATAAAATAAATGATTTTGCATTTTCTCAA